ATGGCAGTTCCAAAAAAACGTACTTCTATGTCAAAAAAACGTATTCGTAGAAATATTTGGAAGAAAAAAGGATATTTAGTTGCAGTAAAAACTTTTTCTTTAGCGAAATCGGTTTCCACCGGGCATTCAAAAAGTTTTTTTGTGCGACAAACAAATAATAAAGTCTTAGAATAATCTCAATTGATATAGCCTAAAGAACCCCAAATTTTGTAAGATTAATGTTAACTAATGTATTTTTCTGTATTAAATTTCTCAATATTACTTAGAACTCACTGCTGTGATATATAGAATAAGAGTTTTTTGTATATTGGGTTCTAAGTATTATTTTTTTCCCTATCACAATTGTACTTTTCTATTGTGAAAAGTACAATTGTGATAGAGATTGAAACTCTTTTGTTATATGCCTATCCCAAAACTTAATTGGTTTTGTAAATGGTATTATAAATTATAAATTATATGCGCAATAAAGAATATTAATACTTTAATTTAAATATACTAAAATTTAAATATACTAAGGTATCGAAATCATTAGAAAAATAACAAATTATTTGTATTTAATGATGAAATTGTGGTAGATATGAAATCCTAGTTATTTGATTTTGTTCATTGAAAAAAAAACTCAATCTTTTTCATTTGAATCCATGAAATCGGATAAATGAAAAACAAATCATAAAAAAATTGAGAAAAAAAGACAATTCTTAGTTTTATACCTCAACCGAGAAAAAACTATGGAGTTCCAACTGTTTGGAGAAAACTTAGTTTCTAGTACATGAAAGTTGATTGTTAAAAAACCCACGACGATACTACCTAGGTAGATATTTTATTGAAGATTCAAATATTTAAACCACAAACCAGTCTTTATTCATTGATTCTAATTAATATTTCCTAAACTATATTGAATCCTTGAATCTCGACGATTCAACATGAATTGACTATTATTATTTCAAGTAAGCCGCCGTGGTGAAATCGGTAGACACGCTGCTCTTAGGAAGCAGTGCTAAAGCATCTCGGTTCGAGTCCGAGTGGCGGCATCTTCTAAAAGAGATACAATAGATCCTAAAATGTATTCAATTCGCGATTTCCAATTCTGTAATGGGACCCCTTTTATGATATTTGTGACTTTAGAACATATATTAACTCATATCTCTTTTTCGATCATTTCAATTGTGATTATGATTCATTTGATGACCTTATTAGTCCACAAAATTGTAGGATTACGTGATTCATCAGAAAAAGGGATGATAGCTACCTTTTTCTCTATAACAGGATTATTAATTTCTCGTTGGATTTCTTCGGGACATTTTCCATTAAGTAATTTATACGAGTCATTAATCTTCCTTTCGTGTAGTTTCTTCATTATTCATATGATTCCCAAGATACGTAACCTTAAAAACGATTTAAGCACAATAATTGCACCAAGTACCATTTTTACTCAAGGCTTTGCCATGTCGGGTCTTTCAACTGAAATGCATCAATCCACAATATTAGTACCTGCTCTACAATCTCAGTGGTTAATGATGCACGTAAGTATGATGTTATTGAGCTATGCAGCTCTTTTATGCGGATCATTATTATCAGTCGCTCTTCTAGTCATTACATTTCGAAAAAACATCAAAATTTTTTGTAAAAGCAATAATTTATTAATTAAGTCATTTTTCTTTGGTGAGATTGAATATTTGAATGAAAAAAGAAGTGTTTTTAAAAACACTTCTTTTCCTTCATTTCAAAATTATTACAAATATCAATTAACTGAGCGTTTGGATTATTGGAGTTATCGTGTCATTAGTCTAGGGTTTACCTTTTTAACCATAGGTATTCTTTGTGGAGCAGTATGGGCTAATGAGGCATGGGGATCCTATTGGAATTGGGACCCCAAGGAAACTTGGGCATTTATTACTTGGACCATATTCGCGATTTATTTACATACTAGAACAAATATAAATTGGAAAGGTACGAATTCGGCACTTGTAGCTTCTATAGGATTTATTATAATTTGGATATGCTATTTTGGGATCAATCTATTAGGAATAGGTCTACATAGTTATGGTTCATTCACATAAACATCTAATTGAATAAACTACATGAAGAATACATAAGATAAAAGCATCATCCCATATATAACGAAAGTTTGTTTTTATGAGTTTTTGAGAACCGTTTGAATCAAGGAATCATTCAAATTTAAATGGTTCTCAAAAACTCGAGATGTATCTAATTACAATTCTTATTCATTTTATTTCTTTTTTCATTATACAGTACAGCAAACGATTTTCAAAATATTAAATTAAAAGAATTATAAGACTTTCCTTCCGTTTCATTAATGAAACACTATCTATGATAATAATTGGATAAGATAGCGTGTACCTTGTCAACTGATAACGAGAGAACAAAATCGGGATAAATACCAATACTTATTACGGGTAGAAAGATACAGATTGAAAGAAATAGTTCTCGTAGTCCAGAATCCCAAAAATTAGAGTTTGGAATATTAAATAACTTGTATCCATAAAACATCTGACGTAACATAGATAATAAATAAATAGGAGTTAATATCATTCCAATTGCCATTACAAAAGTAATTATAATTTTTGACATTAAAAGATATTTTGTACTAGTAATTAGTCCAAAAAATACTAAAAATTCCGCAACAAAACCACTCATTCCTGGCAATGCAAGAGAAGCCATCGAGAAGCTACTGAACATGGTAAATGTTTTTGGCATTGGGATAGATATCCCTCCCATTTCTTCGAGATAAACAAGACGTGTTCTATCACAACTCGTTCCCGCCAAGAAAAAAAGTGCAGCACCAATAAATCCATGAGAGAGCATTTGTAAAATAGCTCCATTGAGTCCCATGTCGGTTATAGAACCAATTCCTATAATTGTGAAACCCATGTGAGATACAGAGGAATAGGCTATTCTCTTTTTTAAATTACGTTGACCAAGAGAAGTTGAAGCTGCATAGATTATTTGCATTGTTCCTATTATCACCAACCAAGGAGAAAATATAGAATGAGCGTGGGGTAGTAATTCCATATTGATCCGAATCAATCCATATGCGCCCATTTTTAATAGGATTCCAGCTAAAAGCATACATGTACTGTAATGTGCTTCTCCATGGGTATCAGGTAACCATGTATGTAGGGGTATAATCGGCAATTTGACAGCATAAGCAATAAGGAAGCCAAAATAGAATATTATTTCCAATGCCACAGGATATGATTGATTAATTAATCTTTCAAAATCTAATGTTGGTTCATTGGAACCATATAAACCCATACCTAGAACTCCTATTAAGAAAAAAATGGAACCCCCTGCAGTGTACAAAATAAACTTTGTAGCCGAGTAGAGACGTTTCTTTCCCCCCCACATGGATAAAAGTAAGTAAACAGGAATTAATTCTAATTCCCACATGATGAAAAAAAGTAAAAAGTCTCGAGAGGAAAATAATCCTATTTGACCGCTGTACATTGCTAGCATCAGGAAATAGAACAACCGCGAATTTCGAGTAATTGGCCAAGCTGCTAAAGTTGCTAAAGTAGTGATAAATCCTGTCAGTAAAATGGGTCCTATGGAAAGCCCATCGATTCCTAGTCTCCAGTGGAAATCAAAAACATCTATCCATTTAGAATCTTCCTTCAATTGCATTAATGGATCATCCAATTGGAAATGATAACAGAATGCATAAGTCGTTAGAAGGAGTTCTAATAAGCATATACATATAGTATACCACCTAAACATCTTATTCCCTCTATGAGGGAATAAGAAAATTGAGGAACCCGCGAATATCGGTAAAACAACAAGTATTGTTAACCAAGGAAAATAACTCGTGATAAAGACAAGATACATTTTGACCAGAGAAGCCCGTCCTCAAAATAATATATTTTGTCGAGCACGGGCTTTTGTCGGTAAAGAGGAATCACAAATGATTCAAGTGGAGTTTTTTGTAACGTATCAATAAGATAGAGCCATGCTGCGAGTTGTTTCAGGCCCTAAATAAACACGGACACTCAAAAAATCTGTTGGGCAGGCAGATTCACATCTCTTACAACCTACACAGTCCTCGGTTCTTGGCGCGGAAGCTATTTGCTTGGCTTTACATCCGTCCCAAGGTATCATTTCCAATACATCTGTGGGGCAAGCTCGTACACATTGAGTACACCCTATACATGTATCATAAATTTTTACTGAATGTGACATTGGATCTATAAATTACAGTTTTGAACATAAAAGATTTTCGATCTGGTCAAATCAAATTAGTAGTAAATGAATCATATATTATATATTGTAATATTGTAGACACCAGACGAAACAGTGGTTTATTAAAAACAATCAATATATTTCTTAAATCAATCTGTTTATGAGAAAAGGTCAAGACACTTTGATTTTCGTTTCAACAATTATGATGATACGAGTTACACATGCGAATTCAAATTAATTGGCCAACAAATTGGTCATCATTATTTCAATATAAATATAAAAATGCAATTCCATTTTATTGAATTGCATTCAAATTCAATAAAAAATAGTATTTCAATTCTATTAAAAATTTTTATGTGTCTTTATTTAAATTATCTATGATGATTATCACTAATTATTCAACAAATTCGATTGATTAATACGAGTTGATTTTCTGTTACGATGGATCGACGAAACAATAGCAAGTCCAATAGCTGCTTCAGCAGCTGCAATGGCTATAACAAAGATTGAGAAAATGTCTCCTTTTAATTGGCGACTATCAAATATATCAGAAAATGTTACAAGATTGATATTAACCGAATTTAGTATAAGCTCAAGACACATAAGCGCTCTAACCATGTTTCGACTTGTGATCAATCCATAGATACCGATAGAAAATAAATAAACACTCAAGAAAAGGACATGCTCAAACATCATTGACTAACTCCTTATCAATCTCGATTCATTTCAATATGAATAACAATTCAACCAATTCAATTGATTAGAATAGAACAATTACACAACAAAAGAAGATATTGACGGTAGATAGATTTAACTAAAAATTTCTATTTATTTATTTATTTAGAATTTAGTTATAATTCTAAGAATTGGGAATCATTATAAGTTAAGTATTTTTATTGCTTATTGTCGAGCCATAGTAATTGCACCTATCAAGGAAACTAAAAGAATTATTGAAATGAGTTCAAACGGAAGATAAAAATCTGTTGATAAATGAATCCCAATTTGTTGAACGTTATTTATTAGGTCCTGTTCCATAATCTGGTTTGACCTTGCAGTCCAAATAATTCCGTACCATGACGTATCTGGGATAGTAGTAATTAGTGAAAAAAGAATAGTTGTACAAACCATCAAAGTGACCCCATCTCCAATGGTCCAAAAATAGGAATTATTGGAATATCCTGAACCATTCATGAACATTACAGCAAATATGATCAAGATATTTATGGCTCCCACATAAATAAGGAGCTGTGCGGCAGCTACAAAATAGGAGTTCGATGAAATATAGAATAAGGATATACAAACAAGAACCAATCCCAATGAAAAGGCAGAATAAATTGGATTGGTAAATAATACTACCCCCAGACCCCCTAATACAAGAATTGACCCCAGAAATACAACAAGAATATCATGTATTGGTCCAGGTAAACCCATTATGTATAAAATACAAAATAAATAACTTTAACTATTTCATGACCTTACTTTAACTTTACTAAATAAATGGTCCAGGAAAGGAAAAGGGGTTACCCTATTTTTGTTTTCTTGTATATAATAATGTATATGATACATTTATAATTGAATTGAATTTGAATATGGATTAATGTAGATATAGATAAAATTATCGGGCCAACCTTACTTTATTTATATTTATCCGAAAGAAAAAAAAAAGAAAAAAGTAGTTGAAATTTGCTATTTTGAAATCATCACTAAAAATATATTTTTAGTTTAAATCAAAGAGTGATTCTCAACAATCATTAGTTTTTATTTGTAGTTACTGACTACCCAAAATAAAATGGATCCTTTATATCAAAACAAAATCTTAGTAATCGGTAATTGTTCTTGAATCAAAGGGTTTATCTTTGTCTATTTTTATTTGAGTCGAATTCATAACTGTTTGAATTGTGTAATCTCCAATTATTGAGATTGGTAATCGACCCAAAGCAATTTGATTATAATTCAATTCGTGACGATCATAAGTAGAAAGTTCATATTCTTCAGTCATTGATAAACAATTTGTTGGACAATACTCGACACAGTTACCACAAAATATACAAACCCCGAAATCTATACTATAATTAAGTAATTGTTTCTTTTTAATATCTCTTTCAAATCTCCAATCAACAACGGGTAGATCTATCGGGCATACACGAACACATACTTCACAAGCAATACATTTATCAAATTCAAAGTGGATTCGACCCCGGAAACGCTCTGATGTGATCGATTTTTCATAAGGATATTGAATAGTTACAGGTAAACGATTTGTGTGGGATAAGGTAATTATGAAACTTTGACCAATGTACCTTGCAGCTCGTATTGTTTGTTGACCATAATTCATGGACCCAATTACCATAGGGAACATATTGTAGATATACATGAAAAATTTGACGTTTCTTTCTCTTGTTTGATAGAGATTATGAATCTAAAATAGTGTTATCGTATTCTCTTATTTATAATGAAACAAGTTGGGAAGAAGTTGTTAATAACAGATTACCTAGAGAAATAGGTAAAAGAAATTTCCATCCAAGATTTAATAACTGGTCCATTCTCATTCTAGGTAAAGTCCATCTTGTTGTGATAGAAATGAAGAGAAACAAATAAGCTTTAGTTAATGTAATAAGGATACCCATTGTTATTCCAAAAATGCCGGCGATTTTTTTTATTCCGAAAAGCTCAGAAATGGATATATACGGAATAGGTAAATTCCACCCACCTAAGTAAAGAACTGTTACAAATAATGAAGAAACTAATAAATTTAGGTAAGAAGCAAGATAAAATAAACCATATTTGATACCCGAATACTCGGTTTGATAACCTGCTACTAATTCCTCCTCCGCTTCTGGTAAATCAAAGGGCAATCTCTCACATTCGGCTAGAGAAGAAATTAGAAAAACAATAAATCCTATAGGCTGACGCCACAGATTCCACCCCCAAAAACCATATTTTGACTGTGCTTCAACTATATCAACTGTACTTGAACTGTTAGATAATCATAGTCGATAATAACATCACTGTTCCCATCGCTATTTCAAAACCGTACGTGAGACCTCAGCTTCATACGGCTCCTCGATGGCCACAAAAAAAATGTAAGGACGGGTTCGGTATTATCACCATCTTTGGATGGATAGAATAAAGATACATCGGAAAGTCCCAAATTAGACCAATGGAATTCTGTCTGCTAGAATAATAAAAAAAGTGCTTCCGAATTGATCTCATCCTTTACAATAAAAATTTCTCTTTGTTCGGTAATAACTTAATATTTCAATAAAATACTCCTTATATCAATCAATACAAAATAAAAAGAATTAGTCATTAGTTCATGAATCGTGATAAGAATTCGATATGTATGAATATGGATAGAGAAAAGAATAAATAGGGATCCCCTTTTTTTATTATTCATTCAATTACTGCATTCCATTTCTTTTTTCCTGTTCTTCTGTCTCAGAGGAGGATACTCAAAAATAAAATAAAGAATTAATTCGTTCTTGATAGTCATTTCTTTAACCAGTGAATAGGAGCATACTCTAGATCGGAATCGTAGGGAAGTACTACTTGATCATTTCTACCAATTTCAAGTCCTTATTATGATTCGTTTTATGAAGAAATACCTCTTTTTTGATACCTTACATTATCTCCATTACTAATCCTTTGTGTACCTTGGTGTTCCTAACCGTCCACTGACTTTTGATTGATCCCCGGTATAGTAATACATATGAGACAGTAGTAGAAACTCCATACAGTTGATCTTTTGTTTGCGCCCGCTTCAAGATATGATGACTAATCAAAAAATCTTAATCTTGGGGTAAGCAGTTTACACTGCTTATTTTTACTTCAACTTTATTCTTGTACATAGGGAATGAGATTGTTTCTTCTTACTACAAATTTGGAAGCTGTTTAGTTTCACTCATATAACTATCTGGTTTAACTCATCAACCCGAATGCTGAATAAAAAAAAATGAAAACATCTATTCAATACATTAAACCTCTTTCTTTTTTCTTTTATTTCTAGAAGAGAGGTTCAAAGTTCATATTCCAACGAATCACACGTAGAGATATTGATAACACACATAGAGTTAATGGTATTTCATAACTAATAGATTGAGCAGCAGCTCGTAGACCACCTAAAAAGGAATATTTATTATTCGATCCATATCCTGACATAAGAAGCCCAATAGGAGCAATACTAGAAATGGCGATCCATAAAAAAACACCTATACTGAGATCGGCTAAAACAAGACGATACCCAAAAGGAATTACTAAATAACTTAGTAGAATTGATATAACCGCTATAGACGGTCCCACACTAAACAAACGAATATCTCCTCGAGATGGGAGGAGGTCCTCTTTAAAAAGTAGTTTAGTCCCATCCGCTATAGCTTGAAGAATTCCCAACGGGCCAGCATATTCAGGCCCAATACGTTGTTGTATCGCTGCAGATATTTCTCTTTCTAACCACACAATTACTAGTACCCCCATTGTTATTCCCAATATAAGGGTCAAAATGGGTACAATCCATATTAGTCCATACACTTCTTTTAAAAATTCCGATGTAGAAAAAGAATTGATAGTTTGTACTTCTGTCGTATCAATTATCATTTCAACGATCAACTTCTCCCATAATGATATCTATACTACCCAATATCGTCATGATATCAGCCAATTTCATTCTTTTAACTAGCTGAGGAAGAATTTGCAAATTGATAAAACCGGGTGGACGAATTTTCCATCTCCAGGGGAAAACACTATTATCTCCTATCAAATAAATTCCCAATTCTCCTTTTGGGGCTTCCACTCTCACATAAAGTTCTTGTTTCGACAATTCTAAATTGGGTGAAGGTTTTTTACTAATAAATCTATATTCAAAATCATTCCATTCGGAATTCTTTGCTCTATCAAAGCGTCGTACTTCTAAATTTTCATAAGGTCCTCCAGGAATTCCTTCTAGAGCCTGTTGAATAATTTTTATGGATTCCTTCATTTCACCGATTCGTACTAAATAACGAGCTAATGAATCTCCTTCTTTTTGCCATTGGACTTCCCAATCGAATTCATTGTAACACTCATAATGATCAACTTTACGAAGATCCCATTGGATTCCAGAAGCTCGTAACATCGGTCCTGATAAACCCCAATTTACAGCTTCTTCTCCACCAATAATGCCCACTCCTTCAACTCGTTCCAAAAAAATGGGATTCCACGTAATAAGTTTTTGATATTCAACAACTCCTGTTAAAGAATAATCGCAGAAATCCAAACATTTATCTATCCATCCATAAGGTAGATCAGCAGCTACTCCTCCAATACGGAAATAATTATGCATCATTCGCATACCTGTGGCGGCTTCGAATAGATCATATATCAATTCCCTTTCTCTGAAAATATAGAAAAAGGGAGTCTGTGCACCGATATCCGCCATAAAAGGTCCAAGCCATAACAAATGAGAAGCTATACGGCTCAATTCCAGCATAATTACTCTGATATAGCTAGCTCTTTGAGGTACTTGAACATTTTCCAATTGTTCTGGCGCATTTACGGTTATTGCCTCTGTGAACATAGTAGCTAAATAATCCCATCGTGTTACATAAGGTAGATATTGTATAATTGTTCTATTTTCCGCTATCTTTTCCATTCCTCTGTGTAAATAGCCCAATATGGGCTCACAGTCAATAACATCTTCACCATCGAGAGTAACGATTAGTCGGAGAACACCATGCATTGATGGGTGGTGAGGCCCCATATTGACTATCATGAGATCTTTTCTTGTAACCGGTACTGTCATATCTTTTCTTCCTTAATTCATTATTCCATGAATTCCTCAAAACGAGATTCATCAAAATAAAAAATTGAATACTACTAAAAAATTCAAACGATTAAATTAACGAGTTTTTGGCTCTCGAATATCCAACTGACCAATTAATTTCTTATAACGTACTCTATTTTTCTTTGACAAATAAGCCAGCAACCGTTGACGTTTTCCTAGAATTTTTCGTAGACCCCTTTGTGATAAAAAATCTTTTTTGTGCAATTCCAAATGTGAAGTAAGTCTCCGTATCTTATTGGTGAAACTGAATACTTGAAATTCAACAGAACCTTTGTTTTCTTCTTTTTCTTCTTGTGGAATAATGGAAATGAATGAATTTTTGACCATAAAAAATTTTTCTATCCTTTTTCTTTCTTTTTCATGGATTTTTCCGATCAGGAAAAATAAAAAAAAAAAGAATTATGCCGGTTATTTTAATCTAGTACACACATCTAGTACACACAAAAATTTGGATTTATTCATATACTACTTCTTTATTTTATCCAAATCAAATTGAAAATTTGATTTGGATAGAAAGGGATAATATGTTTCCACATTAACGAAAGAAAAGAATTTATTTCTATCTAAAAGGATTCCCCTAATTTATTTATTCCTATATCCAATTGAATGGATACACCATTCAATCTGTATCATTTACCAAAATATAACATAGCATATGCATACATCTTTCGGCTTTCATATACCCAAAATGTCACGGAATATAGATATATATATATATGATATAGGAAATATACTATTAAATTAAATAATTCTAAATCGTGGATACATATGTATCCTTGACATACTGAAACGACTGCCATTATTGGTATCAAACCAATAGCGATTCATACAAGCTAAATCTTCTAATCGGTAATTGGGCCAAAGAACAAATTTGCATTTAATGAATTTATTTGTATCCGTATTAAGATGCTTGTCCTCATCCAAAAATTTTCCAGAGTTTCTTATGTTGTTTTCATTGCAAAATAATGGATTTCCATTTCTATCCGTAACATTCCAATTATGGGAATTGAAACAAATTAACATTCTCAATTCTCTGCGACGTCTAGGAGATAGAATATTTTCGGGAACAAGGAAATCATAATAATTTGTGTCCCCATTCACAAGCATATTCCCATATCGTACAATGGGTTTATCCAAATTCCTCTTATCAATATAACTTTTTTTTATGCATTTTCTATTAGTTTGGTGTTTATTGTTCTCGACCAATGAAATACTTATAGTTTGATATATAATCAATTTTCCATCCCTTTTTATAGATAGACGAATTGGTTCGATAATTAATATTCCTTTTTTTATCAATTCTGTAAGAGCTAGATCTTTCTGAATTAGCATTACATCCAGATGCATCTCTCCTCTTTGAATCGAGGATATAGCAATTTCTTTTGGATTTATCAGTCTAAGTAAGAGACAATATACCTTGATATTATTGATCATTCTTTGGTTCAAGGAGTCATCCCATCTTAATTGAAAAAGGAAATATTTTTTCAGGAAGAAATCTAGTTCTGCTTTCTTGTTTTTCTTGGATTGTTTTTTCTTCTTACCTTTTTTAATGGTAATGTCTGATCTCGCATAATTCTCTTCAATATCTTTTTTTTTGTTTTCTTTTCGTAGATCTGATACAAGATTTACTTGGTCCTGTTGCTCATTTTTTTGTTGGTTGGAATTTTCTAATTTAAGATATTTTTTTTGATGAGATATCATCTGAAGATTATTTTTTCTATTTATATTGATGTTTTTATTTTGACTTTTATTTTTATAAAAATAAAAGTCAAAAAGAAGTAATTTGATTGGTATAATCCATGGTTTAATCTTATATGCATCAAAAAGTAAGACAAATTCTGGGAAGAACCAAGATTCTAGATTTGATATGGTATGATAAACTCTTTCTTGATTCATTCCCATCCAATTAAAAAAAATACTTTTTTGATTGGATGGGTTGATTTCTTGATGAATCATAAGAGAAAAAATATCTTTTTTTTTCAATTTGTTGTTGATTTTTTTTTCAGTCTTAGTATTTTTATCAATTTTGGTACCGATATGCGTATTGGTCCAGGTCTCAATATTGATATTTTTTCTAAGACAAAAGTGGAGAATTCGACAATCAAAATATTTTCTATCTAGATTTTTATGCGTATCAATAATATATCCTTCTTCTAGATAATCACTAATAGCTGTACTTACCAATACATAAAATGATTCGGATTTTGGTTTATTGAAATTATATGGAATTTTGTGAACCCCGTTTACTTGTAATCTTGACCCATAAATATCAAAATCCTCCTTATCCCCATAGTTCATATATTTATGTGATAAAAGATCATATCTGTAGTGTTTTTTCCATTTTTCTTTTTGATTTGTCAATGAATCCGCTGCATAGTAATTTTGTTTCACGTAATGAATTAATTGGTCTTTTTCTTTTTTATATGAATCCGCTTTAATTGAGTCCTTATTTTGAATCCTATAACGTTGATTGATTCTATTTCGCCATTTTTGCGGTACTAACCGCGACCATTTGGTTTTAGATAAATTGTATTGATAATGCCCCTTTAACCAGTTTTTCCATTCAATCATTCCAGACTTATGAATTTTCTTATGTCTTGAATTGTAATCAAATATTCCTCGTGTCATACAATAATCCTTGATTTTATCCTTAATAAAAGGATAAGTCCCCTGATATTGAAGTAGAGATTTCAATTGATACTTGTTAAGTAATTGGGTTTGTGATAATTTGTAAAATACATATGCTTGGGACAAGGAGGATAAGTCATAATCCATTTTTGTACTATTACTAATATTAGTATTCGAAAAGGACTTTTTTATAGTGGAAAAAAAGTTCATTGTATTTTGATCTCTTTCATCAATTCCTTCCTGATTTGTTTGATCGTTGTAAACGGATTTATTGATTATTTTTTTTGTTGATTCAAAGAAAAGTTGGAAATAGATCCTGTGAATGGTAATCATACATAGCAAGATATCTATATATATATTTTCAATCAGAGATTTCATAAAATAATGTGATTTACGTATTAATCGTATATTTATTCTTTGGAATATCTGCCAAATATGTTTCTGTGATTTTGATCTTTTATCAGCACAAGTTAGAATTATTTTTTTCTTGTCTTTTGTGATTCGTTCTATTTGATTCCTGATTGTGATTGTTCTATCAGAAAGATCTTTCATCTTTTTTTCTATGAGTGAATAATTTGTCCAATTCATGGATTGGATTTGAATGGTTGATTTGTGAATAATCTTATTATTTATTTCGGAATCTTTTCCATTTTCAGCCGTTTCATATACTTTCACCTTGCTCAATTCAAATAAGAATATTGGGTTTACTTTTTGAATTTCCTTCATTATTCGTTTTAGAACTAGAAGTATTTTAATGATCCATCTTGTTTTTTCTTTTGAAACTTTTAGAAGTAGAAAGAAATCCTTTTTAACTTTTCTAACTTTTTTTTGGAGTTCTTTATAAATGGGTTCAAAAAAGGAAGGTCGTTTTCGGGGATTCCCAAAAGGGAATTCCGCTTCCATTCCCCAAACCGTTAAAAAACAAAAATTGTCTTTTTTTCCTTTTTTTTTTATTTGATCCCTAGGATGAGATCGTATTTTAGATCTTCGCCAAGGTTTCAAACAGAAAGGAAATAGAATCTTTATCTGAATACCGTCTGTTAACCAATCTTTGGGAAATTCTGTTTCTGATAATTGAACACCATTATAAGTGCATTTAACATGCATTTCTCTATTCCACTCCTTCAAATCCTCATACCATTCGGGGAATTGGAATAATAACATACGGCCAATATTTTTAGCAATTATCAATGAAGGCAATACAATGTATTTTCTAAGAAAAGATTGGGTTACTAACATCAAACCTCTTATTGCTTGAGCAAATATAATGCTATCCCAAGTTTCTGATATTACTATACGTTCATTTTTCTCTTTTTTTTCTTCGTTTTTTTTCTCTTTTTCCCTTGTCTCTTCCTCCTCAAAATCAAAATGTGAAATTTCCAATTCTGGTTCTGGTTCTCTCCCCAATTCTGGTTCTGGTTCTCTCCCCAATTCTGGTTCTCTCCCCACCAAATTCCTAAAAATGAGATTCATCATTTCAGAGATATAAAAAGAAGAAAAAAAAAATGTTTTGTCTATTCGATCCAAAAAAAGCGGAGAATGCACATTTGCTTGAAACATTTCCCAAATAACCGTTTTACGTCTTTGAGCACGCATGGATCCTTTGATTATATCCCGACGAAAATCCGATTGTTGCGAGTAACGTATCAAAGCCACCTCTTCTGCTTGATCACTATTATTAGTATTATTTGTAGTTGTAATAGGGTTGGTATTCTGATTGTTATCAGTATAAATTACTACGCGTTTGGCTTTTCTTGAACGAATTTCATGATCTTCCTTAGATTCTTCCTCATTTTCTTCCTCCTGTTCTTCCAAATCATCAGTTAATTTGTATGACCACCGAGGAACCCTTTTATGGATTTCTTCTATTCCAATAGATTTATTTCTAATTATTGTTTGATCGTTTGGATCAGTTGTAATTACATCGAATACCCATTTTAAAGCTTTTGTTTGATTTTCAAAATCAATTCTTGTTTGCTCTCTCAATAAAGAATATTTTTTAAAATGCAAAATGGGTGCAGGCTCAAAAGGAAATTCTTTGATTGAGGTTAAGGAATTACCAATATAATTCAGTAATGATTCCCTATCAGGCGGATTCTTTTGATGTTCAAATTTTCTGGAATAATTAGAATTATTAGGAAGTAGCCCATAAATCTTATTTATCCAATTGATTTCTATGGAATCCTCCGTATCTGTAGAAGTGATTAAATCATTCATGATCATATGTGAATAGAATTTTTTTATTGTTCCACGATATGGTCCCCTCAAAAAGGGGTCATACGTTTTGGGCAAGTATTTTTGTTCGTTTTCATCATTGCATAATCTGGTCCTTTTTTCGAGCATATCTAGAGCAAGAA